TGTGAATTCCATAATAGACGCCTGTTGGCATTCCAGCCTTCCTTCTCCTTTCAGGGCCTATCCGAAAGAAGAATTCAGTACTTCTTGGTCGTGAATATCTGAATAGGACGAACCGACCCGTGGATATCTTTGCTTCGGAACAAAACAATTCGAATTCGGCTCGGTCAACTGGAATGTGTATGATCCATCATACATATAGTGTTATCGAATTTCAATTCTTCCATTTCAGCAGTAGCATATTGTTCCATGGAGCTAAGGTCCAAAATATGGAAGAAACAAGTGTTTCCACGACTCTACCACCCAGTCAATTCTGTTCCACTTTCCCTCTTTCATGGCCACATATCTTTCCGGCTAAGGAATGGGAAATCTTTCTCCTGTTACATGAAATCCAATTTTCATTTCATCCGGGAAAAGCCATCTTTTTCTCAACAATGTCTTTGTCATTTGATCCAATAGCGTTCCGTTAGATAGGAACAGATTTGATAAATACTGATAACTCTCGAATGGAGTATTCGAACGGAAAGATCCATTAGATAATGAACGATGTCTAAGCCATCTCTGGCGATTCATCAACAATTCGAAGTGCTTTTCTTGCGTATTCTTGAGAAACCAGCGTTTATATATAGATGTAGGAGGATCTGTTTGGGAAGTCAGAAGTCCCTTTGACATCTCTTCATCTGCAAAGAATTCTCGATGTGAAAACACGGAGACAAAGGGCGGATCTTTGAATAGGAAAAAGAGTGGATCTGCGGGGTCCCAAATGAATTGGCTTATTCGAAAAAAGCCTTGTTCTTTGTTGTTGGAAGATCTATCTCGTGTCTGGTACTGCATGGTTCCACTCTGCAAGAACTCCAAATCATTCTCTTGAAGCTCATCCTCTTCATAAATGATCCGCCTGCCCCGAAATGTGGCCCAATAGTGATGAAATCCCAATTCATTGGGCCTTTCGATACAATCCAATAGAAAGCCCCAGGGGTGCCATATTCTAGGAGCCCAAACTATGTGATTGAATAAATCCTCCTCTATCTGTTGTGGGTCGAGGGCTCCTTCCCCTTCTTCAAACTCCGATTCGTATTTTTCATAGAGAAATCTCTGATCAACGATAGAACAAGATCCATTTTGCAACATATCTAAGGGATTCCTCGGTTCGGGCCGAAGCAATGTCACTCCTCGATCATTATCAAACTGACTGTAATCTTTTTTTTCTGTCCGTGAGGATCCCGCCAGAGCGCCTTCTACTTCTAATAGGCCATGAACTAGATCAGAATCATTCTCAACGAGTCCAGAAGTGATCCCATTTTTTTCATCGGGTCCGGGTAGAGACCAAAGATCTTGAGCGACCAATCCGGCAGAACTACTCAAAAGATAAAGAAGTATCGTTAATTTCTTCATGCTCGTTCCAAGTTCGAAGTACCATTTGTACAAATAAGAACCCCCTTCGTTACATGATTTCTTCATATACATATAGATAGATATAGGATCTATGGGGCAATGACTTAGAAGTACATTTTGTGCAACAGCCCTTCCTATCTGATAGAAAAGGATTCCATGATCCTGAACCGATCTTCCCTGGGATCGCAAATCCCAAGTTTGTCTATGAAGAGCGGATCTCATTGTATTAGTGTCTATAATTGATTTCTTCTGTGTAATACGAATCGATAGGGCCTCATTGGTAAGTGCTACAAGATCTCGTGCATTGGAACCCATGGTTATGGACCCGAATCCATTAGTATGGAACATTTTCTTTTCCAAGTAAAAGCCCCTAGTATATGAAAGAGTGAAAAAGTGCTTTCGTTGTTGTGGAATAAGAAGCCTTCGTATCTTAATGAATGTATTTAATTTATTCGGAGCGATTAGAGCGGGATCCACTTTTTGGGGAATATGAGTCGAAGCAATAACAAGAGTATTTATAGTCAAACATCTTTCACAATCCCTGGAGAGATAGTTCACTAATAGACCGAGGGATAATAAGTAATTCGACTCATTCACATCCAGATCATGAATGTTTGGAATCCATATTATGCAAGGAGACATTGCTTTTGCTAATTCGAATTGAAGGGTGATATAAAATCGGTCTATTTCCGGCATCATATCCATAGTTAGCGCATTCATCATAGTTAGCAGCTCCAGCTCCGTATCAAGGTCAAGATCAATATCGTCACTATCATCAATATCGTCACTATCATCAATATCGTCACTATCATCAATATCGTCACTATCATCAATAAGAAAACCTTTAGGTTTGTTATCCAGGAACTTGTTCAGAAATACCGTAATGAAAGGCACATAGGAGTTTGTCGCTAGGTATTTGACCAAATAGGATCGTCCAGTTCCTATAGAACCTATCACTAAAATACCCCTAGAGGGGGATAGTAGTAAGCGGAGCGAAAAGGGTTTTCCATGAGATGGGAAATGAAAACGATTAGCCCCACATGAGGTTTGTGAATAAGTGATTGTCTGATAATGAGCAAGGAAGATCCGTCTTTCTGCTAAACAGGAT